ATCGGCTTGACCTTTCATAAGTGGAGACAGAATGAAACGTCCATAATATAGGCTATTACTATCTCCTCTTGATTCAACACACTTCCACTGCAGTGTCCGAGTCGATACTATTACTTTCTCTCGAACCATGGTAATCTTATTATTTGATCAAATCATTAAATTATTTATTTCTCTTGAAATCATTTCAATGTTTTGTTTATTTTTACACACGCCTTTTTTTAGGGGGCCTACAGCCATTATGTGGCATAGGGGTTACATCCCGTATGAAACTTAATATTACACCACTTCTACGAATAGCCCTTAATGCTGCATCTCGTCCGAGACCGGGGCCTTTTATCATGACTTCGGCTCGTTGCATACCTTGATCCACTACCGTCCGAATAGCATTTCCTGCTGCGGTTTGTGCCGCAAAGGGTGTCCCTCTTCTTGTACCCTTGAATCCACAAGTACCGGCGGAGGACCAAGAAATTACCCGGCCTCGTACATCTGTAACAGTCACAATGGTATTGTTGAAACTTGCTTGAACATGAATAACCCCTTTTGGTATTCTACGCGCACTCTTACGTAAACCAATACGCCCATTCCTACGTGAACCGATTCTGGGTGCGGGTTTTGCCATATTTTATCGTCTCATAAATATAAGTCAGAGGTATATGGATATATCCATTTCATGCCAAAACGGATCTTTTCCGCTTTTTTTATTTGTATATTGGGTCCCTTAGGGAGTCTCTTTATATTTTATAAAGATTATCCTTGTCTTTGTTTATGTCTCGGGTTGGAACAAATTACTATAATTCGTCCCCGTCTACGGATCAGTCTACATTTTTCACAAATTTTACGAATCGAGGCCCTTATTTTCATATTTGTCATTCCTTAACTGAATTTCAAATTTACTTATTTGAAGAAAATTAGTTTCTGGAAATTTGAAACTTTCGAATTGTATCCCTCCGAAAGGAATATTGAAGTTGAAAAAAAAAAAAACCACCTAATCGTTTGAATCCTTGTTTCGGAGTCTAGAAACTATATGCCTTTTGGTTGAATCATAATGACTTCTTTCAATTTTTACTCTATCTTCCGTTGGTATACGTATAAAACTACGTTGAATCCTTCCTGAACCATAACCTAGAATCCGATCTTCATTATCTAAATGAATCCGAAGCATACCATTCGGAAGTGATTCAGGAATTAAACTTTCATGAATCCAGTTTTCTTTTTTCATTCGCGGTAAAACCTCCTTGAAGTATTAACTAATGTAAGAGGAGAGTGAGAATAGAAACCCGTTCTTTATCTTTTTTTTTCACAAATAGTAAAGTTCCATATCTTAATTTGGATATAATAAAGCTTACCATATATAACACAAAATTTCTCCGCCGATTCCTTCTAGTCGGGCCTCTCGGTCCGTCATTATACCCCGAGAGGTGGAAAGAATTACAATCCCCATCCCACCTAAAATTCTAGGAATTCGTTGATAACTAGAATAGATTCGTAGACCGGGTCGACTGATCCGTTTTAAATTTAAAACAGTTTTACATGGACCTTTCCTATTCCTTCTATGCCGTAGGGTTAAAACCAAAAAATATTTGTTGTTTTCCTGATGTTTCCTCACATTTTCAATAAAACCTTCTCTTAACAGTATTTTAACAAGGTTTTCGGTGATGTTAGTAGATGGTATTCGAACTGTTCCTTTTCTATTCATGTCAGCATTGCGTATAGAAGTTATTATATCAGCAATAGTGTCTTTACCCATGATAAATTAAAATTATTGTTACCCCCGAACTTTGATATAATCAACATGCTTTTTTCTTTCTATTTTATGAATTGTTAAAGATATATGCGTGAGACAAATTTACTAATTAATCTAGTTTACTCTATTCATATTTTATTCAAATGCTATAATAGCATTAGAGTCTCCGTTTTATTAGACTTATAATACTTCAGGTGCTAATGAAACTATTTTAGTGAAATTTAACTGTCTCAATTCCCGTGCGATCGCACCAAAAATTCTAGTTCCTTTGGGATTTCCTTCTTGATCAATAACAACCGCAGCATTGTCATCATATCGTAGTATCATACCGTTGTCACGTTTGAGTTCTTTACAAGTACGTACAATTACAGCTCTGATCACTTCGGATTTTTCTAGAGGTGTATTTGGTATTGCTTCCTTGATTACAGCAACAATAACGTCACCAATATGAGCATATCGTCGATTACTAGCTCCTATGATTCGAATACACATTAATTGTCGGGCCCCGCTGTTATCCGCTACATTTAAGTGGGTTTGAGGTTGAATCATATCATTTTTTTTTTATTTGCTCTTTCACTGCGAAGGGGCTAAGTAAAAAAAGAAATATTGTTTGTCCAAAACAAAAAAAAAAAGAAACCTATAATTTTGTTTTTTTTTTTTTCATTCAAAAGATTTCTTTTCTTTGGTTATACATTCTTATCCCGAAATAATGAATTGCGTTCGTATAGGCATTTTGGATGCCGCTATTGAAATAGCCTTTCTGGCTACATTTTCTGCTACTCCACCCATTTCATAAAGTATTCTACCCGGTTTAACGATAGCTACCCAATATTCGGGAGATCCTTTACCGGAACCCATACGCGTTTCCGCGGGTCTTGCTGTAACAGGTTTGTCTGGAAATATACGTACCCATATTTTTCCGCCGCGGCGTACGTTTCGTGTCATTGCTCGCCGCCCTGCTTCTATTTGTCTAGACGTGATCCACGCGGGTTCAAGTGCCTGAAGAGCATATCTACCAAAGCAAATACGATTACCTCGATAAGATATTCCTTTCATTCTTCCTCTATGTTGTTTACGGAATCTGGCTCTTTTGGGGTTATAGTTGATGGTTCTTTTTCAATTTCAATTCCATCTCTACTACAGAACCGGACATGAGAGTTTCTTCTCATCCAGCTCCTCGCGAATGAAAAATAACAATTATAACATGGTATACATGTATTTAATGAATAATATACTGAATCGTGGGAGTCTTTGAGATTTTATCTAATATCTAATCTATTAGAAATTTGTATATCTTGTTTTGATAGTTTATATAAAAAAAACTAAACATGTATTCAATTTCTATTTATTTATAATTATAGATAATTATTTTATAGATTAGTTAGAGATAATAGATAATAATAATAGAATTTCGTTTTATTATAACGAGTATTTATTTTGTTTTGTCTTTTTTATTATCATATTATATTGGATCTATCAAAATTTAGAAATCCAATAAAATAAAAACTTTCGCGGGCGAATATTTACTCTTTCCATATCTATTTCAGTTGTAGGGTTATCCTATGACATGGCCTCTCAGAATAAAAGTGGATTGGTCCCGGGTTCGTTTCGCCATCCTACCCAATGAATTATTAGGATTCGTTTTCAATAGAATCTTCCGCATCCACGGGTTCCGTCGTTCCCATCGCTTCGCGATTAATGGTTAGGCCTGAATTCTACAGCGGAGCTCCTAATGAAAATGAAATGTGTTATTGAGTCAATTTTCTCAGTCTTTGTGGACCCAGGGCTCTTGACTTTTTTTGTTCTATGAACAAATTCATCGAATTATAGATCAATCAAATTAGTATTGATGCTTTATTACGCTATCCTTTATAAGATCGCTCAGAGACCTTACATATTGGAATCATATAGCATTAGTATTCTTTTTCTCTCTTTCTCTCACCCTTCCATTTATCTGCATTCTTTTTGTTATTGCTTCACAACTTAAAATCAGATTGGTTTTTCTTTTTTTTGCTTGTTTATGCAAACAAAAATTCAGTTGCTACAATGATATGATCAATATATCATATCGTGACTAGTTCTTTAGATCCAGATAATATGAAGCGGTGAGTTGGTTATTAGTTCGATAGTTATTAGTTCATACTATGGGCCAGTCCGTTTTTTTGACTACTAACCCTACAAAAACCAACGAGTCACACACTAAGCATAGCAATTATATCAATATAAAAAAATGAATTGAATTTTTATTCAACCTTATAGAATTGCCCATTTTTTTTTTTGATTTAACAGAAAAAGAATGAAAGAGTTTGTCATTTTTTGCTTTTTTATTTCCGATAGAACGTAAAGACAAGTCAAATAAAGGCTTAGACTTCCTCGTTTACAAATATCCAAATTTTGATGCCTAATACCCCATAGATAGTTCCAACTGCATAGGAACAATAATCAATTTTAGCTCGAATGGTTTGTAGAGGAACTCTACCCTCTCTGATCCATTCGACACGCGCAATCTCTTTTCCGTCGATACGTCCTGCAATTTGTACTTGAATTCCTTTTGTACCTGCTTGTTCAGTTAATTCAATAGCCTTTTTCATTGCTTTTCGAAATGAAACCCTATTCTTTAATTGTCCGGCTATAAATTCGGCGAGAATATTAGGGTGTCCATAAGGGTTTGTAATTCTTGTAAGAGCAATGTTGAGTTTTCGGTTTACACAATTAATTTCTTTTTGTACATCTATCTGCAATTCTTCGATTCTTCGAGGCCCACCTTTACCTTCTAGTAATAATTTTGGGAATCCCATATAGATTATGACCTGAATCAAATCGATTCTTTTTTGAATCTTTATGCATGCAATTCCCTCAACACCAGAGGATATTTGAATATTTTTTTGTACATAATTCTTGATCCAATCTCGGATTTTTTGATCTTCTTGTAGCCCTTCGGAATAATTTTGTGGTTGTGCAAACCAAAGAGAATGATGACCTTGGGTTGCACCAAGTCTGAAACCAAGTGGATTTATTTTTTGTCCCATAATCTCCCAATACTATATATATCATGACACGTCATATCCGTGTATTTACTTATTTTTATTTCTCCATACGTTGCCTTTGAAGTATAATATGGCGTATTTGGCTCCTTTATACTTCCTTTTTTATACTTCCTTTACAGATATATCTTTTAATCCAATAGTTATATGAAAAACGGGTCTTTTTATCGGATAGCTACGCCCTCGAGCTCGAGGTTTTAATTTTTTCACAG